TTAGTTATTCAATGAAACCAATGATTCGTTATTGGAGCAGATAGCAACAACCATTTCAGCGGACATGCGTATTTTCCGATGGATTTACATGGTTTCATTAGTAGAAATTGTTTGATGTAGCGAGTAATAGGCTCTTTCGCCGTTCAAGAATTCTTGTTTAGGCAGTTCATATCATCCACACATAGTGATCTAAGATTTCAATTCTTCCATGTTTCAGCAGTAGCATATTGTTCCATGGAGCTAAGGCCAAAAAGATGGAAGAAACAAGTGTTTCCACGACTCTACCATCCGGCCAATTCTGTTCCACTTCATCCCCTTTTCATGGGCACATATCTTTACGGCTAAGGAATGGGGAATCTTTCTCCTGTTACATGAATCAAATGTTTCATTTCATCCGGGAAAAGCCATCTCTTTCTCAACAATGTCTTTGTCATTTGATCCAATAGCGTTCCGTTAGATAGGAACAGATTTGATAAATACTGATAACTCTCGGATAGAGTATTAGAACGGAAAGATCCATTAGATAATGAACTATTGGTTCTAAACCATCTCTGGCGATGAATCAACAATTCGAAGTGCTTTTCTTGCGTATTCTTGATGAACCAGCGTTTATATATAGATGTAGGAGGATTTGTTTGGGAAGCAATAAGCCCCTTTGACATCTCTTCATCTGCAAAGAATTCTCGACGTGAAAACACAGAGACAGAGGGCTGATCTTTGAATAGGGAAAAGAATGGATCCGCAGGGTCCCAAATGAATTGGCTTGTTCGAAAAAAGCCTTGTTCTTTGGAAGATCTATCTCGTGTCTGGTACTGCATGGTTCCACTCTGCAAGAACTCCGAATCATTCTCTTGAAGCTCATCCTCTTTATGATAAATGATCCATTTGCCCCGAAATGACCCAGTCCAATAGGGAAATCCCAATTCCGTGGGCCTTTCGCTACAATCAAATAGATTGCCACAAGGGCGCCATATTCTAGGAGCCCAAACTATGTGATTGAAGAAATCCTCCTCTATCTGTTGCGGATCAAGGGCCCCTTCCCCTTCTTCAAACTCCGATTCGTATTTTTCATATAGAAATCTCTGATCAACGATAGAACAAGATCCATTTTGCATCATATCTAACTGATTCCTTGGTTCGGACCGAAGAAGTAATGTCACTCGATTATTATCAAACTGACTGCAATATTTTTCTGTCCGTGAGGATCCCGCCAGAGCGCCTTCTACTTCTAATAGTAATAATAGTAATAGGCCATGAACTAGATCAGAATCATTCTCAACGAATCCATAAGAAGTGATCCAATTTTTTTCATCGTGTCTGGATGAAGACCAAAGATCTTGAGCGACCGATCCGGCAGAACAACTCAAAAGATAAAGAAGTATCGTGAATTTCTTCATGCTCGTTCCAAGTTCGAAGTACCATTTGTACAAATAAGAATCCCCTCCCTTACATGATTTCTTCTTCATATAGATAGATATAGGATCTATGGGGCAATTACTTAGAAGTACATTTTGTGTAACAGCCCTTCCTATCTGATAGAAAAGGATCCCATGATCCTGAACCGATCTTATCTGGGATCGAAGATCCCAAGTTTTTCTATGAAGAGCTGATCTAATTGTATTAGTTTCTATAATGGATTTCTTCTGTGTAATACTAATTAATAGGGCCTCATTGATAAGTGCTACAAGATCTCGCGCATTGGAACCCATGGTTATGGACCCGAATCCGTTAGTATGGAACATCTTCTTTTCCAAGTGAAATCCCCTAGTATATGAAAGAATGAAAAAGTGCTTTCGTTGTTGTGGAAGAAGAAGCCTTCGTATCTTAATGCATGTATTTAATTTATTCGGAGCTATTAGAGCGGGATCCACTTTTTGGGGAATATGAGTCGAAGCAATAACAAGAATCTTTCCAGTGGAACATCTTTCACAATCCCTGGAGAGATAGTTCTCTAATAGACCGAGGGATAAGTAATTCGACTCATTCACATGCAGATCATGAATGTTTGGAATCCATATTATGCAAGGAGACATTGCTTTTGCTAATTCGAATTGAAGGGTGATATCAAATCGGTCTATTTTCGGCGTCATATACATAGTTAGCAGCTCCGTATCAATATCAAGGTCATCATCACTATCATCAATATCGTCACTATCATCAATATCGATATCGTCACTATCATCAATATCGATATCATCAATAAGATAACCTTTAGGCTTGTCATCCAGGAACTTGTTCGGAAATACCGTAATGAAAGGAACATAGGAGTTTGTCGCTAGGTATTTGACCAAACAGGATCGTCCAGTTCCTATAGAACCTATCACTAAAATACCTCTAGAAGGGGATAGGGCTAAGCGGAGCGAAAAGGGTTTTCCATGAGGAGATGGGGAATGAAAACTATTAGCCCCACACGAGGTTTGTGAATAAGTGATTGTCTGATAATGAGCAAGGAATATCCGTCTTTCTGCTAAACAGGATCTATTGAACTCATAATTCATTA